CGCGGATAATATTACTAATTTCGTCAGCTCGAAGGGTTCCCATTAGTATCTCTTTTTTATTTTTAGGAAGGAAAGGAAAAAAAAAACACCTAAACTCTAAACTAGATTAAAAAAGCTAATCAGTTATTTCTTCCACGGACTCGAGGATACCAATATTAGCACTGATGGTACGAAAATGTAATTCGCTATTCAAACAACTATTCAGAGTTCCTAGAGCTCTTTGTAAAGCTTGTTGAAAAACTTGCTGTCGTACCTGATTAACCGCTCCTTGTTGTTCAAAAAAAAGGGTTTCATTTTTTAAATTTTCTAATTGTTCCAAACTATCGCAAGTAGCATTAATCAAATTTATTTTCTCTCTTTCTATCTCAGAGTATCCATTCAGTCGATACTCATCTGCTTCCATTTCCACTTTACGTAATCGAGCCCGCGCTCTTTCGAGCTGTTCAGCGGCCCCTCTACATAATTCTTCTGAATTTCGAATAGTACTCAAGATCCTCTGTTTTCGCTTATCTAATAAATCATTTAATGAAAGTAGATTATCTTTACATTCATTTCACAACTCTCATATCTCTTCCCGAACCAAACATGAATCTTTTGATTCATTTGGCTCTCACGCTCAATTGTTTCTTTCTTTTGATGGACATTCCCATATCTTTGAATGGAATGAACCTATCCTCTCTTGAGCCTATCCTCTCTTTTCTGTTCGTATTCAAGGATATCGAAACTGATCCAACATCAGAATATTAGGATAGTAGGACTCTTAAGACCAGACAAAAAATAAAAAATTGTCAGCAAAGTTGTTTCTTTATTTGTTCTTTATTCACAAACTCTTTTTTCATCCAAAAAATTAAAAGAATTTATCTTTTTTATACAATACATAGGTCGTCGATTTGGCAGTGGATAAAAAAAGGGGTGGGGGAAGATACCCATCTTTCCTGTACCTGTAAATGGTTCAAATAAATTTATCCATATGAGTGTTATACATCAGATAAATTCCCAATTATTTATTTTATTTTTTTTTTTTCGGTATTTCGGTACTAATGTAGCGGTAGAAAGAGTACCGTGGTATGCTGTGCCTGGACTTCAAACAATTTATCTTTAACCATGTAAAAGACCTCAACATTATTGATTGATAGAGAATCAAAGTTTATTTACCAATTAGTCACGAAATGCTATGGTTCTTAGATATGATTTCTGAATAAAATCCAATTACGAAGTAATTCGTCGAGATTGTGCACCCTTTTTCCTATTAAAAAAAAAAAAAAAAAAAGAATACATAAATATAAAGAAAGTGCAGCCGGCGAAATCCAACCTATTCTTGAAATACACAACTCGCACACACTCCCTTTCCAAAAAAAATCAATACACCCAGCACGACGCTTAGATTTATTGGATTTGTTGCTAAAATATCGGTATTAAACTCGAAACTCCCAGCGGATGGCCAGTGTCCCACGGAAACAAAGGAATCGGTTATATTTTTCATATGCTCTCCTCTTATAGATAGGACTAACAAAGAACAGAGTTCTTTTTGTATCACTCCGCTCGCCTCCCCCCTTTTTTTACATTTTTATTCTACGATAAAATTAAACAAAAGGATTTGCAAATAAAAGAGCTAATGCCACGACCAGTCCATAAATTGTTAAAGCTTCCATAAAAGCCAGACTAAGCAATAAAGTACCTCGTATTTTACCCTCTGCTTCTGGTTGTCTCGCAATACCTTCTACAGCTTGGCCCGCAGCAGTACCTTGACCAACCCCAGGTCCAATAGAAGCAAGCCCCACAGCCAATCCAGCAGCAATAACGGAAGCAGCAGAAATAAGTGGATTCATGGTAATTTCCTCGAAAAAAAAAGAAATGGTTAATGATACAACCAACCAATGAATTACTACTTAATCTTTATCCACTTCTTTTTCTACTTTTACTATTTACTTTACTATACTACCTTTTTACTTTACTAAAACTTATTTTACTTACTTATTTTTTTTTTTTTTTTTTTTTTTTTTTTTTTTTTATTGATACTTATCACTAAAATCTATCGGGTCGAAGTAGCTAAAAACTCCAAAAGAATATTACTTAATTTTAAGAACTACTTCCATATATCGTTTTCTTTCTACCCATGATGGAGTTTTATGTAAATAGATACATACGGTTTTAGCCATTGTGTTTTCTTGTTTAGAAACTCTTATATTCTTTCATTCAATTAACAATCACAGAAAAATAGAAAAAGGACTGATATTTGAATCTATATAAATTATAAATGAAGTGGGCTAGAAAAAAAAGAGATAGGGATAATTCCTATCTAACTAGTAAATAACATATACTTTTTTTCCATAACGTAAACCACCTGCACTTTATTATTCTATTAATATTAAATCGTATTCTGTACATATATCTAGTAGGACCCCCCCCCAATCCTTCTTTTTCTTAAAAACTCTGCAATATCATCTATCTTTCTTCATATATACAATACATATATTAGCTATTTTAATTTTCTTCTCCAGCCCTGTGGATTATATTGAACCCCGCATTGCTTTAATTGGGATAAGCTTAAAAAACTATTTCGAAAGTTAGTCAATGATGACCCTCCATGGATTCACCTATATAAGCCGCAGCCAAAGTTGCAAAAATAAGAGCTTGAATACCACTTGTAAATAATCCAAGAAACATGACAGGTATAGGAACTACTGAAGGCACTAAAGAAACAAGAACAACAACTACTAATTCATCAGCCAATATATTCCCGAAAAGTCGAAAACTAAGAGATAAAGGCTTTGTAAAATCTTCTAGGATATTAATTGGTAAAAGTATTGGAGTTGGTTGAATGTATTTACCGAAATATCCCAATCCTTTTTTGCTAAGACCCGCATAGAAATATGCCACTGACGTGGGTAAAGCTAAAGCAACAGTAGTATTTATATCATTCGTGGGCGCAGCTAACTCCCCATGAGGTAACTTTATGATTTTCCAAGGTAAAAGAGCACCTGACCAGTTAGAAACAAAAATAAATAGGAACATCGTTCCAATAAATGGAACCCAAGGACCATACTCCTCTCCAATCTGAGTTTTGCTCAAGTCTCGAATAAATTCAAGGACATATTCGAAGAAATTCTGCCCGTCGGTCGGAATGGTTTGTGGATTCCGAACAGCTATGATGGCTGAACCTAATAAAATAGCAATTACAACCCAAGAAGTGATAAGTACTTGGGCATGAATTTGTAAACCTCCTATTTCCCAATATAAATGCTGGCCTACTTCTACACCTGACATATCGTATAACCCTTTGAGTGTTTTAATGGAACATAGTATAACATTCATATTGCCCTATAATAGAAATCGAACTTATAAAAAGGAATTATTTTGATTCAACCATATCTTTCTCAATTCATATACCTTCATTCATGAATAGGAATCGTACATTATATTTAGGATACCAAGAAATTAAAAAATACCAATCATTTTTTATTCAATATTCAAAACATAGTTCAAAAATGCAAACCAAAATAATAAACAATCAAAGAAATCCATGGAGTTCAACAAAAAGGAACTAATCTTCTTCTTCTTTTTCTTAACTATTAAATTATAAGATAATCAACCTTTTTTATATAACTATTTCGGCCCTCCAAAATTGCGGATACTAATTTGGTAAGAATCAATCGAATCGATGCTATAGCATCATCGTTGGCCGGAATAGAAATATCTGCAAGATCTGGGTCACAATTTGTATCGATTAAACAAATCGTCGGAATGCCCAAAATGACACATTCTCGAAGAACCGTATATTCTTCTTGCTGATCAACGATAATTACAATATCGGGCAATCCCGTCATATATTTGATCCCGCCCAGATATGTTTGCAAGGTGGATAACTTTCTCTTCAACATTGCTGCATCTCCTTTTGGGAAACGGGCGAGTTTCCCCATTTTTTGTTCCGCTCTTAAGTCCCTGAACTTCTGAAGTCTTGTTTCTGTAGTAGACCAATTCGTTAACATACCACCAAGCCATTTTTTATTAACATAATGACATCGAGCCCTTATTGCTGCTGATGCTACTAAATCCGCTGCTTTATTTTTGGTGCCAACGATTAAGAAGTTTTTTCCCATACTTGCTGCATCAAAAACTAAATCGCAGGCTTCTGATAAAAAACGAGCAGTTATAGTAAGATTTGTAATATGAATACCTTTACGCTTTGCAGAGATGTAAGGAGCCATTCTAGGATTCCATTTCTTAGTACCATGACCAAAATGAACTCCTGCTTCCATCATCTCTTCCAAATTTATGTTCCAATATTGTCTTCCCATTTTGCCACACTTTCTCTTTTTTTTTTAGGGATTCAGTAACCTGTGAAATAAATAATTGTTCCGACGGAACCTTATACCAGGATTGACCATTGATCTACGACCAAAATCATGAATTTATTTTAATTCTTTATTTTTCGTTGATTACCAAATCCATAATCGGACCAGAGAATTCAAGTAAAAAGAATGAACCTCTTGTTAGGAATTACTAAATCATGTATCATGTAAATGATTGGTCTGATGTCCCATGGAAATGGTTCGGGACGCAAGAACAAAAAAAAATTCTCAAAATTCTCTATAGTGTAACAAAATATCTCTCATCTCCAATTCGAATAGATTCTTCCTTCTTATTTTCAAATGAATGTTTTTATCTTGCTTTGAACGATGTACTAATTTTTTGAATCCAGTACCAACCGGTATAATCCCCCCCAGAACAACGTTCTCTTTCAGCCCTTTCAACCAATCAATACGACCTCGTAGAGCAGCTTTTGCTAAAACTCTAGCAGTTTCTTGAAAACTCGCTTCGGATATGAAACTTTGAGTATTCAGAGATGACTTCGTTATTCCCAATAAGATTGCCCGATAACAGATCGCTTCGTCCAAAACACGCCCTGCTCGCTCTGCTCGCAACAATCCAATCAGTTCCCCAGGTGAAAAAACATTAGACATTCCATCTTCTGAAACCAATACTTTTGATGTTACTTGACGTACAATAATCTCTATATGTCTATTATGGATCTGTACCCCCTGGGATCGATAAACCTTTTGGATCTTATTAACCAAAGAGATACGACTTTGTGCTATGGTTAGTTCAGCTCCAATCAAGAATCCCCAGGGTATCCCAAGAAGCCTTCGGCTACGTTCGTCCCAACCTTGAACTCTCCCTTTGAGGTTCATTGATATTGAATCAATTGAACGAACTTCTAAGATTTGTTCCACTTTTGGAAGACCTTGCGTGATATCGCCGGATCTCGATTTTTCATATATAAATGTAATTAATGTATCTCCTTCATAAAGGGTTTCCCCATAATGGCCATGAACAGTTGCTCCCGGAGTGACCAAATAGGGCTTAGCTGATCTTATAACTAAAGAGTCAACATGAACAATGAAAATTTGACCAGATTTTTTTATGCGTGATCCGTATTTCAATAGACATAAATTTTCACAAAGAAAGAGGCCAAGGCTAATTATTGTCCATGCCTCTTCACAATAATCGTGATGGAGAAAACACCAATTAAAATGGAATAAATTCCAAATGATGTTACTACACGGATCAGGATTATAAATCCTACTATTTTCATCTAGGAAACAGTATTGAAATTGAAGTACTTGGAAAGTCTGTTGAAAATTGTCAAGTTCAAGTAACAAATAGTTCTTTAAAAAGATTTGATTATAAGTTATTAAATAGTAAGATAAACAAGGATTCGCTATTTTAGATACAATAGTACCTAAGGGACCCAACAAATCCCTAATTGGATTCATGGGATCCGATTCTTTTGTGGCATTATTATATCTCGAAGTATTGAAGGGGCCAATTCGAGAACAATTGGATGATGACAAAATTCGGAAACATTGGCATTCCTTATTTCGATTCAACAACGTACCAAGAGTTCCCTGATGTTGGGGAAATGATTGAGTCTTTGCCTTGGAATTAAAAGGATTTATATTGGTACGATCTAATCCAATATTGTAAATCAATCCTGAACCTGACGTATCATACTTTTTTACGATATACGAAATAGTGGACTTTACTAACTCAATTCTGATGAAATCACGAAGCAGATCATTTGCCCTTATTTCAACAAAGGAAGCATGAACCTCTTCTTTTATAAAACCCCTTTTTTCTTGGTCCCAATTCAATACTAAGCAAGCCCGAACTAATTGAATACTTGTGTTAGAAATTCCTCGAATTGACTTGCTATTTCCATAAAGTATATAATTGACAATTCGAAGTTGTACATTATCCTTTTCTTGCAAGAGATCCTGAGGGAAAAGTGTTGCTAAATTTATCCCATCGGATATTTCATATGGGACTACGGGCCGAACCAAAACAAAATACTTTTTTTTTATAGGTGTGATCCGTTGAACATAGATCCAATTTTTAAATTTTTTTGATCCCTTATAATTTTTTTTTTCCATTCCTAGTGGTATCAAAATGCCGCTGTGCCTAGATATTTTATCCGCCTCTCCAGGAAAATGAATATCTCCAGAAAAAATTTTCAGTTCAATACTCTTTTTTTTTCTCTCCACTCGGACTAATCCACCTATTCGGCTTCTTGTATTTATATTTAAAACAAGTCGTGTATCTACTCCAACGATACTATTGTTTCGGACCATTATGGGCGAAGATCCGGGGAAGATATGCACTTCCTCGGGAATAAAAAAAAATAGATCTACTCTCATTTGCATTTGGTATTTCGGACTAAATTCTTTTGCTCCTCGATACTCAATCAAATCCTCTTTTTTTACGATTGAATCTACTTCGACAATCCCATATTTAATAATTCCCGAACTGCTTCTTCTGTATCGCGGATCATCAAAATAAGCAAGAATACTATTTTTACGTAAAATACCATTTATAGGTATTTTAATAGAAATACAAAAAGAGGGTATTAGTTTCTTTTCTCGTTCTTGATCATATTGTAAGGGAATCACGAATCTATTTCTTCGCTTTTTCGCCAAGGAATCATCGGAATTCTCTTGACAAATAGAGGGATCTATGAGATCCCAATGACCATTGGATATGATTCGATAAGGTTTTGAATACTCAAAGATTTGCCCATCCTTTTTACTTTTACCAAAAGTATCCAACAATTTATGTCTTACTTGATCATTAGTCAAATCAAAGATATATCTTTCTTCGACAGAAAAAGAATTAGAATTCATTTGATCTTGATCCTTGTGGAGTGAAAAAGACACTATACTGGATCTGCATAGACCTCCTGCTAATATCCATAAATGACTTGTTTTTGGTACTAGATGAACATTACTATACGGATATTCGGGCGCATGATGCACATCAGTACTCCAGTGCATTTCTCCTTCTGACTCAGAATAAATATGTTTTAGAACCCTCTCCTTAAAATGAAAAGTGGACGTTCCGGCACGAATCTCGGCAATCACTTGTTCCGATTCTACATATTGATAATTTTGAACTAAAATCAAACTTTTTGTTGGAATATTAACATTATGTATAATATCTCGA